AACAAAATAGAGAAAAAAGATGTGGATATAAATGGAAAGATGAGAGAAAGAGAGAAAAAATATATCAATGGTATAGAATTCCAATATGTAAGGTCTATAAGTCATCTCATAAAAGGCAATGTAATAAAGCATTAATACTAATTCTTAATATAACATAATTAAATGACTCTTCTTATAAATTTCGAAATTATAGAACAAAACAAAAAAATCAAGAGCTTCGAGCCAATAAAGACTAAGAAGATTGACTCAAGAACAAATTGCATTATGGGCTCCGTTGTAAAAATTAGACCTAAGCATTAAGTAAGAAGCGATGGGAACGATGGAAGCTGTGAATGCAAAAGATTTTTGTGAAAAAGGAATCTTAATGATTCACTGGTCGGGATGGCGAAATGAACCGGAGATCGATTCATCTATTCTAAGAAGTCAGGAGACAAGCCGAAAATTTAAATAGAAGAGTAAATATTCGCCCGCGAAAACTTTCTTTTTTTGAATTGATAAATTTGGACGATAAATAGACAATTAAAGATTTTAGTTTCTATTTAAACAAGATCTATAGATTACTAATAGATTAGATTATAGGAAATCTCAAAATTAGTTAATTATTTCTTAATCTTTATTAGTTAATTATTTCATTTTAATATTTTAATTTAATTAATTAAGATTCGAAATCTTTTTTGTTTTTTAATTCTTTTATTCGCGAGGAGCCGGATGAGAAGAAACTCTCACGTCCAGTTCTGCAGTAGAGATGGAATTCATAATCAACCATCAACTATAACCCCAAAAGAACCAGATTCCGTAAACAACATAGAGGAAGAATGAAGGGAATATCGTATCGAGGGAATCGTATTTGTTTCGGTAAATATGCTCTTCAGGCACTCGAACCCGCGTGGATCACATCTAGACAAATAGAAGCCGGTCGACGGGCAATGACACGAAATGCACGTCGTGGTGGAAAACTATGGGTACGTATATTTCCAGACAAACCAGTTACACTAAGGGCCGCAGAAACACGTATGGGTTCGGGGAAAGGATCCCCGGAATATTGGGTAGCTGTTGTTAAACCAGGCCGAATACTTTATGAAATGGGCGGAGTAAAAGAAAATATAGCTAGAAGGGCTATTTCAATAGCAGCATCCAAAATGCCTATACGGACTCAATTCATTATTTCGGAGAAAAGGGTATAACTAACAGAAATGAGTCTTGGGTGTGAAAAAGAAATTGCTTATTTCTTTCTTTTTTATTTTTAGACAAAAAATATTTCTTTTTTTTTATCCTTTGCATTAAAAGAACAAATTACAAAATGATATGATTCAATCTCAGACCCATTTAAATGTAGCAGATAACAGCGGGGCGCGAGAACTGATGTGTATTCGAATCATAGGAGCTAGCAATCGTCGATATGCTCATATTGGTGACGTTATTGTTGCTGTGATCAAAGAAGCCGTACCAAATATGCCCCTAGAAAAATCAGAAGTGGTCAGAGCTGTAATTGTGCGTACCCGTAAAGAATTCAAACGCGAGAACGGTATGATAATTCGATATGATGACAATGCTGCAGTTGTTATTGACCAAGAAGGAAATCCAAAAGGAACGCGAATTTTTGGCGCGATCGCTCGGGAATTAAGACAATTTAATTTTACTAAAATAGTTTCATTAGCTCCCGAAGTATTATAAAAAGGGATCGCGCTATTTTATAGTTTTATAGTAGGATAGTTGAAAGAAATGGATTGACAAATAGATTGTATCTCACGCATATACCTTTATTCATAAAATATTCAAAAAAAAAAAAAAACAAGAAATAAGCATGTTGATTATATCAAATTTTGAGTCACCAACAATTTTAGTTCATCATGGGCAGAGACACTATTGCTGAGGTAATAACCTCTATACGAAATGCTGATATGGATAAAAAAAGAGTAGTTCGAATAACAGCCACTAATATTACCGAAAATATTGTCAAAATACTTTTAAGAGAGGGTTTTCTCGAAAACGTGAGAAAACATCGAGAAAACAACAAAGACTTTTTGGTTTTAACGCTACGACATAGAAGGAATAGGAAAAGGCCCTGTAGAAATCTTTTAAATTTAAAACGGATCAGTCGACCTGGTCTACGAATCTATTCTAATTATCGAAAAATTCCTCGAATTTTAGGCGGGATGGGAATTGTAATTATTTCTACTTCTCGAGGTATAATGACAGACCGGGAGGCTCGGCTAGAAAGAATCGGAGGAGAAATTTTATGTTATATATGGTAATCTTTTTAATATACAAATTGGACCCAAAACTTACAATTTTTAATTGTAAAATAAAAAAGAAAGGAGACGAGTTGTCTAATATTGCTCCTCCTTCATTAGTTGATACTTCAAGGAGACTTTACCTAGAATGACAGAAAAAGAACAAAAATGGATTCATGAGGGTTTAATTACCGAATCGCTTCCCAATGGCATGTTCAGGGTTCGGTTAGATAATGAAGATCTGATTCTAGGTTATATTTCAGGAA